TTTATAACACAAGTATTCAATTAGTTCGGACTTGCTTAGTATTAAATTGGGACCAAAAACAAAACGGTTCCAAAAAAGAGGTTTATGCCTCCTTTGTTGAGGTAAGGGCAAATGATCTAATTCGTGATTTCATAAGAATTGAGTTAGTCAAAGTCAAGTCCACTCTTTCATATAGCGGAAAAAGATATAATATAACAGATTCGGGATTGATTCCCAATAAGGGGCTAGATCGCGCCAATATCAATCCCTTTCATTCCAAGGGGAAGTTTCAATTACTTACCCAACAGCAAGGAACTATTGGTACGTTGTTGAATCAACATAAGGAATGCCAATCTTTTATAATTTTGTCATCATCCAACTGTTTTCGAATTAGTCCATTCAAGGGTTCGAAATATAACAATGCGATATTGGATCCCCTAATCCCAATTAGGTATTTGTTGGGTCCCTTAGGTACTATTGTACCTAAAATAACGAATTTTTATTCATCTTACCATTTATTAACTCATAATCAAATCTCGTTAAAGAAATATTTACTACTTAATAATTTTAAGCAGGCTTTTAAAGTACTTCAAGTACTTAAATATTGTTTAATGGATGAAAATAGAAGAATTTATAATCCCAATTCATGCAGTAATATAATTTTGAATCCATTCCATTTAAATTGTTGTTTTCTTCATCACGATTCTGGTGAGGAGACATCCACAATAATTTGCCTTGGGCAATTTATTTGTGAAAATGCATGTTTATTTAAATATGGGCCACACATAAAAAAATCCGGTCAAATTTTAATTGTTCATGTTGACTCCTTAGTTATAAGATCGGCTAAGCCCTATTTGGCTACCCCAGGAGCAACAGTTCATGGTCATTATGGAGAAATCCTTTATGAAGGAAAGACACTAGTTACATTTATATATGAAAAATCAAGATCTGGTGACATAACGCAGGGTCTTCCAAAAGTGGAACAGGTCTTAGAAGTGCGTTCAATTGATTCAATATCGATGAACCTCGAAAAGAGAGTCGAAAGTTGGAACGAACGTATACCAAGAATTCTTGGAATCCCCTGGGGATTCTTGATTGGAGCTGAGCTAACCATAGCCCAGAGTCGTATCTCTTTGGTTAATAAAATTCAAAAGGTTTATCGATCTCAGGGAGTACAGATCCATAATAGACATATAGAGATCATTGTACGTCAAATAACATCAAAAGTGTTGGTTTCAGAAGATGGAATGTCTAATGTTTTTTCACCCGGAGAATTAATCGGATTGTTGCGAGCGGAACGAGCAGGACGTGCTTTAGACGAAGCGATCAATTATCGGGCAATCTTATTGGGAATAACGAGGACATCCCTGAATACTCAAAGTTTCATATCCGAAGCGAGTTTTCAAGAAACCGCTCGAGTTTTAGCAAAAGCCGCTTTACGAGGTCGTATTGATTGGTTGAAAGGACTGAAAGAGAACGTTGTTCTGGGGGGGCTTATTCCTGTTGGTACTGGATTCAAAAAATTAGTACACCATTCAAGGGAAAACAAAAATATTTATTTGGAAATAAAAAGGAAAAATTTATTCGAGTTGGAAATGGGAGATATTTTGTTATACCATAGAGAATTATGTGCTCCAAACAATTTTCATGGGACATCACAACAACCATTTACGCGATTTTCCTAAGAAGAGATTCATTCTTTTTACTTTAACTATTTGGTTAGGTTGGTCCAATTATTTATATTAATTTAGTAATAAAAAAATAAGTAATTAAAAGAAATTAATGGTTTGGACTATATATCAAGGGTCAATCCACGGTAGAAGGTTCCGTCGGAACAATTATTTATTTCAGGGTATCTTGTCGCTTTTTTTTTTTTTTATAAAAAAAAAGAGGAAGTGTGGGGAAATGCGGGGAAAAATGATAAAAAGATATTGGAACATCAATTTAGGAGAAATGATGGAAGCGGGAGTGCACTTTGGTCATGGTACTCGAAAATGGAATCCTAGAATGGCCCCTTACATCTCTGCAAAGCGTAAAGGTATTCATATTATAAATCTTACGAGAACTGCTCGTTTTTTATCAGAAGCCTGTGATTTAGTTTTTAATGCAGCAAGTAGTGGAAAAACCTTTTTAATCGTTGGTACCAAAAATAAAGTAGCGGATTTAGTAGCATCAGCTGCAATAGGGGCTCGGTGTCATTATGTTAATAAAAAATGGCTCGGTGGTATGTTAACGAACTGGTCCACTACGGAAACGAGACTTAATAAGTTCAGGGACTTAAGAGCAGAACAAAAGATGGGGAAACTCAACCATCTTTCCAAAAGAGATGCAGCAATGTTGAAGAGAAAATTATCTACCTTGCAAACATATTTGGGTGGGATCAAATATATGACGGGGTTACCCGATATTGTAATCATCGTTGATCAGCAAGAAGAATATACGGCTCTTCGAGAATGTGTCATTTTAGGGATTCCTACTATTTGTTTAATTGATACAAATTGTGACCCGGATCTCGCAGATATTTCGATTCCAGCTAACGATGATGCTATAGCTTCAATTCGATTCATTCTTAACAAATTAGTATTCGCAATTTGCGAGGGTCGTTATAGCTATATAAGAAATCGTTGATTATGATTAAGAATAATAAAATTAATTAATTGTTTGGGAACTCGATCGATTTATTGGATCGGTTACTATTCTTGAACTTTAAAAAGAGATAGAGATAAAAATGGGGATATTTATATTATGTTATGTGATTTTTTAGTATCCTAAATTCAATTTGTATTAAAAGATGATTAATGTTGGTGAGTTGCGAAAGAGATGGTTGAATCAAAATAATTTTTTAAGTTCGATTTATATCAGAGGACAATATGAATGCTATACCATGTTCCATTAAAATACTCAATGGGTTATACGATATATCGGGTGTAGAAGTAGGCCAACATTTATATTGGCAAATAGGAGGTTTACAAATCCATGCCCAAGTACTTATCACTTCTTGGGTCGTAATTGCTATCTTATTAGGTTCAGTCATAATAGCAGTTCGGAATCCACAAACAATTCCGACCGACGGTCAGAATTTCTTCGAATATGTCCTTGAATTTATTCGAGACTTGAGTAAAACTCAGATTGGAGAAGAATATGGCCCTTGGGTTCCCTTTATTGGAACTATGTTCCTATTTATTTTTGTTTCTAACTGGTCAGGTGCTCTTTTACCTTGGAAAATTATACAGTTACCTCATGGGGAGTTAGCTGCGCCCACGAATGATATAAATACTACTGTTGCTTTAGCTTTACTCACGTCAGTGGCATATTTTTATGCGGGTCTTACCAAAAAAGGATTGGGATATTTTGGGAAATACATCCAACCAACTCCAATACTTTTACCAATTAACATCCTAGAAGATTTTACAAAACCTTTATCTCTTAGTTTTCGACTTTTTGGGAATATATTGGCTGATGAATTAGTAGTTGTTGTTCTTGTTTCTTTAGTACCTTCAGTAGTTCCTATCCCCGTTATGTTTCTTGGATTATTTACAAGCGGTATTCAAGCTCTTATTTTTGCAACTTTAGCCGCGGCTTATATAGGTGAATCCATGGAGGGTCATCATTGATTAGCTTTTTTAATAGTCTTTTTTCACTTACCCGAAGTCATGCATGATTCCAAATACGCACTTGGTTGGGCAACATAATACATATATATTTGTATCTATATATGTATGGATCACCTAATCTCGTAGGAGGGAAGACAGACGATATTACGGAATTGGAAAAATATGGGTTAGGGGGTCAAGTCAAACTAGATATATGTAATGTCTATAAGTCTAACCCTTACATATGTTTCGAAGAATGATTCTAAAATCCAATTCAATATAAAAATAAAATGCAGGTGGTTTACATTATGGAAGAAACAAATGTATATGTGATATTAGATATTTACTAGTTATATAGGGATTATCCCTATGGACTATATATTATATATTTTTATATTTTATTTATTCCTATTTCTTTCCCAGTATATTATTAATATCTATTTATATATTTATATTATTACTATAATACTATTTATTATTACTATATTGAATGTTGATTCTTTATATATTTTTTTTAACCACACTGCATTTCGTTTAGATGGATTACAATACAATATAAGTCTTTCTTTTTCGTCTGTAATTGTAGATTGAATGAAAAAACAGATGAACGTACAGATATAGAAAGTAAGTAAAGAACGAAGAATTGAATGAAAGAATGGTTCGAAACTAAGAAATGCAATAAGTAGAACTATATGCATATGAGTTTACAAAGATTTGATCATGGGTAGAAACTAAAAAAAAAAAAAAAAAGAGATATCGAAGTCATTCTGACGATTCACTAATATTATAATTTCAATTCAGAGTTTTTAATTACTTTGACCCGATAGATCGTAGTGATAAAATGTAGTGATAAAATAAGTAATAATGCATTGGTTGATTGTATCATTAACCATTTATTTTTTTTGTACGAGGAACTTACTATGAATCCACTGATTTCTGCCGCTTCCGTTATTGCTGCTGGATTGGCCGTAGGGCTTGCTTCCATTGGACCTGGAGTTGGCCAAGGTACTGCTGCGGGCCAAGCTGTAGAAGGTATTGCGAGACAACCAGAAGCGGAAGGTAAAATACGAGGTACTTTATTGCTTAGTCTAGCTTTTATGGAAGCTTTAACAATTTACGGACTGGTCGTGGCATTAGCACTTTTATTTGCAAATCCTTTTGTTTAATTTAATCCTAAAATTAGAAATGTGAAAACGTACGTTATGCGCTTCTTTCTTAGTCTTAGTTTATTTTATTAACTTGGACTTGCCGTTTGCTTCTTCTAATTATATCAACACTTTAATCCTAACAATTACTTATGAGACAATACCCCGGAAAGGGCTTATTTGAGGATGAGGAATTCACGGATCCGATCGCTTTCTTCCTTCCCATTCCCACCCTTAGTACAAGGGAAACCCCTTATTAAGAAACGTTTCAACAAACGAAATA